ATTTTCTACGAATGCTAAACAAATTTCTCAAGATTCTTATTCATCCACTTTAAATTCCCTGTTTCTTTATTGAAACTATTAAATTGGATTCAATTGAATGATAACAATCAAACGGGTTGTTACCTCTCATGTCTTATTGAATTAACTTGAATTAATCGATCGACTCGCTATCGGCTATTTGTTCTTGGTTTGAATTCGATAATTTAAATTTTCGTAAAACTATTTTCTTTATTAATTATTATGAGAACAAATCCTACTACTTCTGGTTCTGTAGTTTCCACGCTTGACAAAAAAAACCTGGGGCGTGTTGTCCAAATCATCGGCCCGGTACTAGATGTAGCCTTTCCACCAGGCAAGATGCCTAATATTTATGATGCCCTAGTAGTTAAAGGTAAAGATACTGCTGGTCAACCAATTAATGTAACTTGTGAAGTACAACAATTATTAGGAAATAATAGAGTTAGAGCTGTCGCTATGAGTGCTACAGATGGTCTAACGAGAGGAATGGAAGTGATTGGCACGGGGGCACCTCTAAGTGTTCCGGTAGGCGGAGCTACTCTGGGACGAATTTTCAACGTGCTTGGGGAGCCTGTTGATAATTTAGGTCCGGTAGATACCCGTACAACATCTCCTATTCATAGATCCGCCCCTGCCTTTATACAGTTAGATACAAAATTATCCATTTTTGAAACCGGAATTAAAGTAGTAGATCTTTTAGCCCCTTATCGCCGTGGCGGAAAAATAGGACTGTTTGGGGGAGCTGGGGTGGGTAAAACAGTACTCATTATGGAATTGATTAACAATATTGCCAAAGCGCATGGGGGCGTATCTGTATTTGGCGGAGTGGGTGAACGTACTCGCGAAGGAAACGATCTTTACATGGAAATGAAAGAATCTGGAGTGATTAATGAAGAAAATATTTCAGAATCCAAAGTGGCTCTCGTTTACGGTCAGATGAACGAACCACCAGGAGCTCGTATGAGAGTTGGTTTGACTGCCCTAACTATGGCAGAATATTTTAGAGATGTTAATGAACAAGACGTACTTCTATTTATTGACAATATATTCCGTTTCGTCCAAGCAGGGTCCGAAGTCTCGGCCTTATTGGGTCGAATGCCTTCTGCTGTAGGCTACCAACCCACCCTGAGTACTGAAATGGGTTCTTTACAAGAAAGAATTACTTCTACCAAAGAGGGGTCGATAACTTCTATTCAAGCAGTTTATGTGCCTGCAGACGATTTAACCGACCCCGCGCCTGCTACGACATTTGCACATTTAGATGCTACTACCGTACTATCAAGAGGATTAGCTGCCAAAGGGATCTATCCAGCCGTCGATCCTTTAGATTCAACATCAACCATGCTTCAACCTTGGATCGTTGGTGAGGAACATTATGAAACCGCGCAACAAGTAAAGCAAACTTTACAACGTTATAAAGAACTTCAGGATATTATAGCTATCCTTGGGTTAGACGAATTATCCGAAGAGGATCGTTTAATCGTAGCACGGGCGCGAAAAATTGAACGTTTCTTATCACAACCCTTCTTCGTAGCAGAAGTATTTACGGGCTCTCCGGGGAAATACGTTGGTATGGCAGAAACAATTAGAGGATTTCAATTGATTCTTTCCGGAGAATTAGATGGTCTTCCTGAACAAGCTTTTTATTTAGTAGGTAATATCGATGAAGCTACCGCGAAGGCTATGAACATAGAAATGGAGTTGAACAAATGACCTTAAATCTTTGTGTACTGACCCCTAATAAAATTGTTTGGGATTCAGAAGTAAAGGAAATCGTTTTATCTACTAATAGTGGTCAAATTGGCATATTACCCAACCATGCCCCCATTGCCACAGCTGTAGATATAGGTATTTTAAGAATACGCCTTAATGATCAATGGTTAACAATGGCTCTGATGGGCGGTTTTGCTAGAATAGGCAATAATGACATAACTGTTTTAGTAAATGATGCGGAGAAGGGTAGTGACATTGATGCACAAGAAGCTCAGCAAACTCTTGAACTAGCAGAAGCTAATTTGAAAAAGGCTGAAGGAAAGAGACAAATAATTGAAGCAAATCTAGCTCTACGGCGAGCTAGGACACGAGTAGAGGCTCTCAACGCGGTTTGATTTCATAACCAAGTTTGGTACCGTTCAAATAATCCGGTTTCAAACCCTATTTTGATTCTGTCAAGTGAACCAAATCAAATGCAATGAAGCAAAGCCCCGTTTTGCTGCAACTAAAAGAAATTCAAAAATGAAAAATCAATAAACTAAACATAGGTTGGTTCAAAAAACTTATTAGATACTAAGTATCTAATAAGTTCTACCTACTATTGGATTTGAACCAATGACTCTCGCCGTATGAAAGCAATACTCTAACCACTGAGTTAAGTAGGCCAACTCTCGCCCCCCAAAAAACAAAATGGAACCCATTCCCTTGGTGGATTATAAATAGAATATTCCTTAGAAGCAATACCGCCGAAACAGATCAAAGGTTTATG